TAAAATTGGACCTAGCCCAATTCACAGAGTTAGAAGCCTTTTCACAATTCGCTTCTGCCCTTGAAAAAACTACTCAGAATCAATTGGCAAGAGGTCGACGATTACGCGAGTTGCTTAAACAATCCCAATCAAAACCTTTAACAGTGGAAGATCAGATAGCTACTATTTATACAGGAACGAATGGATATCTTGATGCCTTAGAGATTGAACAGGTAAGGTCTTTTCTTGAAGAGTTGCGTAACCATTTAAAAAATAAAAAACCAAGATTTCAAGAGATTATTTTTTCTACGAAGACATTTACCGAGGAGGCAGAAGCTCTTTTGAAGGAAGCTATTCAGGAAGAAATGAAAGTCTTTGTAGTTGAGGAACAAACATAAATTGATCATTTTGAATTCTTAGTATGAGACTAATAATTTATAAATACTTTTTTATTTGGAATTATTAAAAAAAGGGTTCTTAATCTTAATATTGTGTTAAGAATTAAGAAAAATGATTTTTTTTTATTTCATTGAAATTTTAACAATTTCAATGAAATGAATTCTATAAAATTTTTTAATATGATAAGAGAGAGACCATTTTTTACAATTTGGTTATCGAAAAATTCTTTTTAATATTTAATATTTGGCTTTATCAAAAATTCTCATATAATGTAATGATTTTTAATTTTCTTTAATTTTCTAAATTATCTTATTTCTTTTTTTTTTTAGGATAAAAATATTCCTTTTATTTTTTTAGATATTGTAAAGGAAGGAATATCCAATCTTTTCATGTTTTTCTTTCTTTTTTCGAGAATTTGAGTTATAGCCCTTAGTACACGTCAAGATCTGACTTTAACTTAATTGACTATGACTCAAGGTTCAAAACTAATTCACTCAACAACAAGTTTTTTTCTCTGTTGCAGACTTTTGATTTCATCTATGCTACCGAATTTGAAAGATCTTATTCATTCTATAATAACCATATTATAATTATAGATCTATTCGATTGCATATTATCAAGATGCATACCATGCTATTACAAATCTTGTGAAAATATTTCTAAATCCTAGGAGATTCAATTCCCTTTTCAGCAAAAAAAATAAAAATGAATTCATATAATTCATATATTAATTTAATAAATTCTAAAGAGATTTTATGATTTTTCAAGCATTCATTTATTTTAAAGCTTTATTAGTTGTTAAAGCTTTTTCCTGCGTTGGTCGTCGAGGGTCCTTCCTTCAATTATAGTCCTTTCATTCTATCCTCGCTTATAAAAGGTAATACTTATGCCATGTAATACGATGTGAAAAAAAAGTCAAGGAAAACAGAACTATTTCAACCGAGGAGGTATATGTACTTAGAAAGACACTTAGAAAGACAATTTCTTAAAAGATGTGATTTAATTATAGTTAAGTGCGATCGTCTTGATCTAAAAGTATAGAGTTTGTTGAAAGCTTTAGAAAATACTTTTTCTGTAAAAGTAGCATACAATTTTCTAATGCATCTTGATGTTTATATAGATATATCAGGATATTAAAGCGATCCTTACGACAAATTTTATATCTCACTTCTTCAATTTTTAATTTTGAAGATTCCTTTCGTTATTACCATCGAAGTAGGTATAGTATTTCGAGAAGAACTTCTGAGTATTTTTTCGAATTATGGAAAAGAATTTACTTTTAATTAATAAATTAATATTTTGAAATAAAAAAAGGGACCTGATCGGTTTCTTGATATTTGTCCTACTTTTGGGAAGGACAGAATGATACTAAGAGATTATCAAAAAAAAAGGGGGGGATTTTATTATACTATATTATAAATGTAAATACTATATTAATTATAAATGTAAATATAGTATAGGATACTTAAGTTGGTGAATTAAGAAAAAAAATGAACCATTTTTTTTCAGTCGAAATTCTATCAGAGGATATTTTTGAATATTATATCATCTTTCATTAAAGCATATAATATTTATTCTATTTGAGATATTTCTTATAGAAGTAAGCCAACCTCTCTATTGGCAAATAGGAGGTTTACAAATCTATGTCCAAGTACTTATCACTTCTTTTTTAATTACTATTTTGAACTATTTTATGATGAAAAGTTTATTTTTTTGAATAAAAAAAAACATCTTGAATTATTTACATAATATAGTTAAATAAAATTTTTTCTATATTCTATATCTATATGAATCCTTTTATTTAAAGATTATTTGTTAATTTTTATAAAATCCTATTTTTTTAAGAATTCACTTGACTTTGATGTGCATCTGTAGTATAATAGATGCAAGAGTGATTCTTTTTTTAATTCTTTCTTATCTTATATGAATCTTCCTTTTTCAAGAATTCATTTGACTTTGATTTATTTTTATTTTATAATAAAATAAGATTCAAAAGTGACTTTTTTTTCAACAAAACATTGGTTCAGTTAATCTATTTAACTGGTAAAATTACTTAAGAGCTATTTCATTCAAGAAACTAAATCAGGGTTCGAATCCTTATGCTTCTTAGTGACTATCTTAGAATTTATAAGAATACGAGATCTATGATTTTGAAAAATAAATCAAGTATCATAATAATAATGTTTTTTGGTATCCTATTTAATTTAAAAATCTTTAGTTTTTTTATTAAGGTTAAATTCAAAAATAACCTATTGATCGATAGAATATGAAATTAGAAAATAAAAAGTCAACTATTTCATATCTTTCCTTTTTGTCTTTAAGTAATTTTATACTTTATATTTCCTTTATTGTTAGGATACTTTTCTCGAGGAATAATGAAAAGTATTTTATAATGAATTGCTAATTATGTCTAGATCGCGTATAAATGGAAATTTTATAGATAAGACCTTTTCAATTGTAGCCAATATATTGTTGGGAATAATTCCAACAACTTCAGAAGAAAAAAAGGCATTTACTTATTACAGAGATGGTGCGATTTGATTCTTTTTTCTTATTTTTTTTTAGCCTGTAGTTAAAAATCTTATAAAAGTTTTACGGGATAAAAAAAGCTAATAATGAAAAGAAACTTATGCTTAGTGAAGGTGAAGTTTGCGGGGGTAGAACAATCAATGCCTTCTGTCGTGTATCCTCGATTGATGCAATCTCAGATGTCTCAATCGTTAATTTGAGCATTGAGCGAAAGATTAGACCTATAGGTTTCTTTGTATTGCAGGTCTCTAAAAAATACCATATCATATTGAGTATAGGGAAAAAGCACTAGACTCAGAAATCAACAAAACAAAAACTTTGTTCGAAAAACCCCTTATCCTTATAGGTATCGGAACCAACAAGAATGGTTGGGACAACAAACATCCATTTCATTCGTACTTTGGATACCCATATAACCATCAAAGATCGTTGAAGTGACTAATTCTTAGAAAAAGAAAGCGTTAAGAACAAAGAAATTATTGGAATTACGTTTTTTATCTATTATTAATATGTAGTAATATGATGAGTTGGTGTTAAGAAAAAACCTCTGATGAAAAGGTTGACTAGAGATTTCTTGTAAAAATACTAGCTTCTTTCTGTTCATAAAAAGATGACAAAAGATAACAATAGTTGGATTTTTATTCCAAAGATTTTTTTGCTCAGTATTATGTACTGAAAGTAGGAGCCGTATGACATGAAAATATCATGTACGGTTCTGGAACGGAGATCTTTTCAATAGAATGAACGACCGTAACGAATGTTGGCTCAATCCGAAGGAAATTATGCAGAAGCTTTACAAAATTATTATGAAGCTACGCGACCAGAAATGGATCCTTATGACCGAAGTTATATACTCTATAACATAGGCCTTATACACACAAGCAATGGAGAACATACAAAAGCTTTAGAATATTATTTTCGAGCACTAGAACGAAATCCTTTTTTACCACAAGCTTTTAATAATATGGCTGTGATCTGTCATTACGTGCGACTATCTCTACTATAGAAAAAAAATAAATTAGCTAGTAGATACTAGAGAAAATAGGAATTTTACATAGAAATTGTCAAAAACAACAATTTCTATCAGCTGTGGCAAATAAAGAGACTTCATGAGAACTAAAATAGGAAAGAAAAAAGATATATCCTCTACTTTTCTATGGATATAAAAAATCAAATTGATAGAGGAAGCATCGTAAAGATCAATTATCGATCTATTGTGTCGATAAAGTTAAGAACTGCTTACTTATGTCATAATAGGGGGCATTAAGTTAGAAATCAACTTATGTAATAGAGTTGATCTACTAAGATATTAAGCAGCGGTGTAGTATTAAATCCCAAAGATAGTAAGTTCTTTTTCTTAATTGATTGAGAAAATTCTTTTTCAAAGATTCTATAGCGATTTTTTTTATAAAATAGAAAAAGGAGATAGTTACCTCTCAGAAAATCATAAAAATATATGATATAAGCTATATATCATATATATTTATTTTTTTTTTATTTTTAATATATATTTTATTTTTATATTTTTATTTTTTTTTCTGAAGGTGGGAAGAAAAGAAAAAACTGATTGATTATTAATTAATGAAATTAGAGTTTGAAACTTACTGTAATCAACTGATTTTTTATTTTTTTTATTAACCCCTTGAAAAAATCAAGAGAAATTAAATTAGGCAATGCCAATATAGAAGAAATAAGGATATAAAAAAAGAATAGATTACTGAGCCGTATGAAGTAGGAAATTTTCAAGTACAGTTCTAAGGGAAAGAATTTTCTATTCCGACCGGGGAGAACAGGCCATTCTAGAGGGCGATTCTGAAATTGCAGAGGTTTGGTCCAATCAAGCTGCTGAGTATTGGAAACAAGCTATAGCGCTCACTCCAAGTAATTATATTGAAGCACGTAATTGGTTGAAGATCACGAAGGGTTTCGAACTTGAATAAGAAAATATTATTCTATATTTTCAATTCAATTTCAAAATACACAAAAAGGAGAAAGAAATGTTAATAGAAAAACAAAGAAATAGAAATAAAGAGTCTTGAGTTAAGAAAACTAAGGAAATTGATTCAACAACAAGTTTTTTTTGAAAACTCTCTTGCAGATTTTTTATTTCATTATAGATAGCTGTCCTATGAAATGTTCAATCTAATTAATCGTTAAAATCAAATAATTCTGGGTTATCTGTGTAGTGTTATATTGTTCCAACAGAAGACGTGCTATTTCTCTTGAGAAATATCCTTATTGAGATGACAGATTTATTATTCTTATATTTCGTAAAAGGATCTAATTCTCTTTCCGATATATTTGACCGAATAAAGGAGAATAAGAATTACTCCGCAAAGCCAACAATCTATATATCTAAGAAGATGTCTAAGAATATAATAGATAAGTATAGATTCTATAACTTAGAATCTTATAAGACATACTGGGAGAATTTAAAGGAAGTTCCTACAACACCTAAGAATTGTTGTGAATTCGTTTTAAATAAAATAGACGAATTTATAGCAATCTGTTAGAGAAAAGTCTTTTGAAAAAGGGTTTACAGAAGTACTTTGTCGAAACTTTTTGACGAAAATACTGAAAGTATTGTCCATAAAATACTGAAATGTCCATCCATATAGTATATGGGAAGGTTGGAATTTGAAAGAAAAAAATTAGTTTGTTATTTTATTTATTCTTTTTTTTTTTCTTAAAGAATCATATCATATTATGGTTATAGATCTATCTGATTGCATATTATCAGGATGGATGCCATACTATTGCAAATTCCAAATCTTGAAAAAATTTTTTTCTAAATCCTAGGTCCCTTTTCAGGAAAAAAAAGGATAAATTTTTTCATAAAAATGAATATTTAAAAATGAATATGTTATTTATTATAACATAACAAGGAAATTTATTCCCTTCCTATTAAAATCTTAAAAAAGGAGGTAAATAATAAATAATGAGTAAAAAAATAAGAAACTTACCCGAAATTATCAAATTTATTAAATATCTTTTAGCGAGAACCAAAAATTCTCTTATAAATTTTGATTCTGTAAAAATTGTTTATATCAGATCGTTCGGGTATTTGAGCAATTTTTCAGTAATCTATTTATTACTACTTTTTTGTTTTTCTTTTCATTTTTTATTTTGTTTTTTTAGAAATATTATAAAAAAGGTCTTTATTTGCTTTTTTATAATATTTATGATATTATTATTGATAATAATATTAATCAAATAATCAATGTTATGTAATAATATTGCGAAATTAGCAGGATTTAGAATAAAACTATATTATTATCATTTGAACCAATGACTATTCATGATTCTATATTGAATCAATTCCATATTTTGAAAAAATAGAAAAGACTTTTATGATAAAACTTCGTTTGAGACGATGTGGGAAAAAGCAACGTGCGACTTGAAGAACATAATTTTCTGTGGATTTTTAAATCCACCATTTTCTTTCTATATTCTATATTTTTAGATTCTATCTATATAGAATTTTTAGATTCTATTCTAACTATACATAGTTAGTAGTGAAAATAGAGTAGTGAAAATGCTCTTGGCTCGACATAATTTGTTCTGTTCAAAAACCCAATTTCTAATTTCTATTAGATTAGGTTGTCTGTAAATAGTACATGATGGAGCTCGAAGTTTTATTTTTTTATCAAACAAGGGAAAGAATCTAAGGTTAGTGAAAATTCAATTAATTCTAATTAATTTAGACCAACTTTGTAAATATATTCTTAGCATCGAAATCAAAAAATAAAAATCCAATCCGAACAAGAAAAAAATAGAAATTGAGTTTGTTGGAAACTGGTAAAACTCTTCTGATTTTCAGGTGGAAGGGAAATGAATTCTTCATATTTCTTTTAGAAGTTTAAAGAAATCAAAAAGAAGGGGTGTTGCTTTCCCTTTGAAAGGAATAAAGGTCTCCAAAGTAATTTATAAACCTAAAGATTCCAAAAAGAAAAAAAAAGGATTCTGGAACAAGAAAATACTTTTTTAAATTATTTCAACAATGTAATTGGATCAAATTGACAATTCTAAAAAGGTTAGAGATAAGACAAATAAAAGAGTTTAGAGACAGCTCAAGAAATTTTTTCATAAGGATTTTCCTTCAAACTTTCTAAAAATTATTTAATTTAACTTGAGTCATGAGTAAAAAAATATTTATATATTTTTTATATAACGAAAAGGAAAAAGGACTCTACTTGAATCATAGTCTAGTTCATGATTTTCTTGTCTAAGTCCATTCTACATTCTATACAGAAATTTGAATCATTTTTTTTCTTGAGCCGTATGAGGTGAAAATTTCATATACGTTTCTAGGGATATTTTTTTTTATATATCCCAATGAGCCATCTATCGAATCGTTGCAATTGATGCTCGGTCCCGAAGAGAAGGAAGAGATCTTGGAAAAGTAGGTTTTTATGATCCAATAAAAAAAAAAACTTATTTAAATGTTCCTGCTATTCTTTTTTTTCTTGAAAAAGGTGCTCAACCTACAAAGACTGTTCATGATATATTAAAAAGGATGATGTATAATTAACAAGGACAGAATTCTTTAAAGGTTTGGATTAATGAAAGCAAGGAAAGAACAAAAATTTGAAATATAAAAATAAAAAAATAGATACTTTTTAATTTTAAGTAGGAGAGAGGGATTAGTATCTTAATAGTTTAGTATAGATTATGTATGGATGATATAAACTGCCTAAACAAGAAAGGAATTCTTGTTTAGGCAAACAACCAAAAACAGAGTAGAAAAACTGATTCATTCGGATCGACATGAAAGTCCAACTCCATTGGATTGCCAGAATCCATGTTGTTTATTTGAAGCAGGTTGACTCTCGTGCTTCTCTCATGAACCCTCTTTCTGCTGAGCCCTCTTGGTCCACAGAGAAAAAAAATAAGGCGGGCTGGTGCTAAAAATTCATCACGTAAGAAAGAACTCATAGAGCCAGGATCTATAAAGGGATCACTAACTTTTAGTAAAACGAATACTAATCTAATAAAATAGAACTATCTTTTCTGTATACTTTCCCCAGTTCCATTGCTACCGCGGGCCTTACGCAATCGATCGGATCATATAGATATCCCTTCAACACAACATAGGTCATCGAAAGGATCTAGGACAATTCACCAAAGCACGAAAGCCAGGATCAGAAAGTTGATTCCTATTTCAAGAGTGCATAACTGCATGGATAAGCTTACACTAACCCGTCAATTTTGGATCCAATTGGGGATTTACCTTGGGAGCTATCGGGAAGATATTACATGATATTAATAAAATATGGTAATATTTTAATTTTAGAAAAGAAATCTATATCTAATTATATAGATATAATTCATTATAATGATAATTTATAATATCAAGAAATTCATTAATTTACTTTCTATTTTTCTTGATATTTATTTTCCAGGTATTTTTTTACTCTATTTTTCTTCAATGTTACTATTACTATTGTAATCTTACTATTGACAAATTGTATTTGATCAATACAATATTGTATTGATCAAAATTTGATCATAGATAAATAGATCTTTCTTTTTTATTCCGTTCTCTCTCTTTTTTTTCTTTACTCGAACAGTAAGTTTGTATTTTTTTTCATCATCAAGATATCTTTTTTTTTGAAGAATTTGATAAAAAAAATGGTGATTTTTTCAAATTTTTTATTTTGATTGGAATGAATTTCGATTTTCTTCAATTTTAGTAATTGAATTGAGATTTTTTTTTTTTTATCGAATTTTTTATTTCTCTGTTACTCATTTATTGTTTTGATAGAGTCATGTAATAAAATTGATTTGGTTTTTGATTTCGATCATATATATTTCTCTTCTTATTTATCTGGGTTGCTAACTCAATGGTAGAGTACTCGGCTTTTAAGTGCGACTATGATCTTTTACGCATTTGGATGAAGAAAAAAATTCGTCCAGACTTTTGGTAGAGTCTATAAGACTGCGACTGATCCTTAAAGGTAATGAATAGGAAAAAACAGCATGTCGTAATAAAAAGAATTTTATTCTTTAATTCTTTGAATTTATTTACAATCTATTCAATATTTTTTATATTGAGAGTAATTAAAATAGAATTACTTTGGACCTTATCTTATCCAATCACTACAGTTCTAAAAAACGGTTTTGAGTTTTGGAAGGAGAAAAAAGGAATTTCCAAATTTTAGCTGGGTCTATGAAATAAATGGATAGAGCCCGATGGCTCCAATTCTGATCAAGTCAAAAAGAAACGAGCTTATGTTCTTTATTGGAACGATTCCCCATCTAATTAGATGTTAAAAATAAATTTAGTACCGAATCTGGGAAAAGATGGATGAGTTTTTTTATGATTAAACTTTTGATCTGATTCATTCAAAAAATGAATCCTAATTATTTTCCAATTTTCAATTGGAGATGGATGTGTAGAAGAAACTGTATATTGATAAAAAAAATGTATTCCAAAATCAAAAGAGTAATTGGGTTGCAAAAATAAAAGATTCTAAGCTATTTAAATCCGAATAGATCAATAAACTACTTGGATAGAAAAAGGAAAGAAAATTATCTTTCTAATAATTTTTTTCTATATTTAGGATTAGTTAATAGAGCTGGCTTTCTCATTTCTTTTCCGGAGTATTGATTCTATATACTAGAATCAATAAGAAAAACTCTGTTCTGACCATATTGCACTGTGTATCATTTGATAAACACAGAAAAGGCTAATTAGTTCTGCTTCAAGTAGAAATATCGATGGAAGAATTTCAAAGATATCTAGAAAAATCTAAATTTCGTCAACAGCAATGTTTATATCCGCTACTTTTTCAGGAGTATATTTATGCATTTGCTTATGATTATGGGTTAAATGTTTCTATCGAACCTGTGAAAAAATTGATTAGCTATGATATTAAATCTAGTTTAATACTTGTAAAACGCTTAATTATTCGAATGTATCAACCGAATTCAACAAAGAATTTGGTTATTCAACATTGTAACCAAAATCAAATTAATGAGCACAATCGCTTTTTTTACGCTCATTTTTTTTCTCAGATGATATCTGAGGGTTTTGGTTTTGTTGTAGAAATTCCAATTTCCCTTCGATTTCTTTTTTCCTTTTCTAAAAAAA